TTTATTCAATTTCGAATTGACCTTTGGATACAAATCGCGAGAATGTATATTCTTCTTCAAATATGCTATTGAAAGAAAAAGGATTAAACCTTTTTAAGAAATAAAATTTTTTGATCGGAATATTAAAAAACCGAAAGATCCCTTAACTATTTAAGTTATTAATCGAACGAATCACACTTTTACCACTAAACTATACCCGCTACATATCCATTATTATATATGGATATACCTTTTGTCGAACAAAGGAATGAGATGCAATTAAGATAGCATCAGACTCATGAAAATTCTAGCGTTGACACTACGTCCCGCCGGGGCGGGGGTATTTGAAAAAATAGGCGAAGAACAGAAAATTTTTCATTTAAATATTGAATTTTATTAAAAAAAAAAATAAATAAAAAATTTAGAATAGAATTTCTTATTATTATAATATATTATTACAATATAATAATAAAGTATAATAATAAAGAAAGTGAAAAGTATAACTTTTCACTTGTTGTAAGTCATTATTGACAGTCCTGAATCGAAGGAGTTATTGAAGCTGGACCATAGAAATGATGAATTCCGCATTTCTTTTTTTGTTTTCAACTTTCCCTTCAACTGCCGTATTTTATGAATTTGAATTCGGATCGATTGGATCTCAAATGTTCAAATAATGTCCCTTGAACAAATAAATAAGTTATGTTATATATGTATGTTATATATGTTATAATATATTATATGTGCGTTTCGTTTTTGATATTGTTTAATATATGTATGTGTTCTTTATCCAGTTAAGTAATTAAGTAGATTGAGAAAAAATACTAATAACAAAAAAATCTTAACTTAAAATACTTAATTAAGAATGGTGAAAAATATTCATATTCTTTCGTATTCCATAGTATATCACATTTTATAGTATATCATATTCTATAGTATACTATTTCCATGGTGTTAATAATACTAATAAATGACACTTCTATCATAGGAATAGGGATGGAAATTGGCTTTCTTGTTGCTTCAATAACAAGCAAGTATTTTTGATTTGATATCAAATCAAAAATAATGAAATCGTTTGATCTATGAAATGATTCATCAGAAGTAATGGCCCGGCCAGTACTTAACCAGGCCGGGGGAATGAACCTTTCTTACAAAATAAAAGAAGGAATCAAAGAAGTAAGGTATTCTTTCTATATCTATTCTATTGGAGATAAGATATCCGTTTCGAATCATTACATTATCTGAATTGAATTACTGATCAAATTCGTAGATATCTTATCTATTTTAATATAATATATAATATTTATTTAGAATATATTATTAGTGTTATTTTATCCTTATACTTATAATAAAGAAAGAAAACGAGGGTTTTTTAATCTTTTTTACTTCACGTGTCACATCACATAAAAAATGAAAAATTTTGAATTGGGAGAGATGGCTGAGTGGACTAAAGCGGCGGATTGCTAATCCGTTGTACGAGTTATTTGTACCGAGGGTTCGAATCCCTCTCTCTCCGCCCCCTCTGATTACTTCAGACTTTCAAAATTTTTCAAATTTCAATCCCTTGATTTTTCATCATAGGTAAATGTATGGAATACATAAAAAAGTAAAGAAAAACTCAAAATCCCTTTTTTTATTCCTCGCGTCCGGGATTACGGCCCGGATCGTTAGATAAGAATCCAAAGATGAAGAGAGAAACAAAAAATATCACTACTGTGTAAACGAAGAGTTTGAGAGTAAGCATTACACAATCTCCAAGATTCTTTTTTTGGAAAAAGGAAATAGATTGCCTATTTTTTATCATATACACTATTTTGACATAACACCCCAAAAATGAAGTCTTTTCTTGAAAAAAAAAAGTAATTTTCACGAATTTATTTGTAATAAGAAAAGAAAGATTCGGATTCCTTCATTACCAAAAATTTTTGGCCATATCCATTATTTGGTATTGTGGGGTCCTTAGAAAGTCCTTGTTTACTGGAAGGTCAGAACGAGGAAATAAGTTGATCCAAATTTGTCACTGCGGTTATTCAATATAAAAGAATTTCGATTTTTGAATCGAGTAATGTAAAACTTATCTGATCTTATCAATTTTTCGAATTTTTTTCGGATAAACCACGAGCGGAGCATTAAAAATTTTATCGAAAACTTACGGCGGCTTGCCAAACAAAGGCTAAGAGAAAAAATAGTACAGGTATGACAGGCATAACATCTACGATTGGATTGAAAAAGGCATAAGCCTCGGGCAATTTGCCGAAGAAAAAACTACCCGAATAGAGGGTAGAATTAAGACAGATACAGATTAAATTAAAGATATTAAGCATAACAAACATTTCATTCTTGTAGATTAGAAAATTTGATTTTGATTGAGTTCTTTTTCTTAGGGAAAAACGAGAAGGCGGGTCAAAAAACCCTTCTTTTTCTTCGAACTCTCCCAAATCAAAAATCTTTCCTTTCATTCTCAAATGAGAATACAAGGAATTTTGGTTTCATACAATATCTTAATTGAATTTTATGTAATGATCAATAATTTTTTTATTCTATATTTCCATGTGCTGAATCCTAGCAGCAATGTATCTCATATGTATTTTGGTTGGGATTGACGAATGACCAATACCAATATTAGTCTTTATTAGTGTCGAATATAAATTATAAATCGAAATGGGGCGTGGCCAAGCGGTAAGGCAACGGGTTTTGGTCCCGTTATTCGGAGGTTCGAATCCTTCCGTCCCAGATCGTCTCCATCAGAAACGAAAGATTCTTCTCTTTAACAATTTTCTGTTTCATTTTGGATATTTGGATATAATGTGATCTCGCCTTTTGTTCTGAATTCTAGAAATATGAATAATTCTAAGAATTATATCTTTTCTTTCGTTTGGTTTCTCACAAACGTGATCGAGTGTACGGGTAGAAATAAAGATATTTCTTTGAATTCTTAATTCAAAAAAGAATTTGGGGTGTATCATTCCTATTCAGAGTATACTTGTACTACTACTCATATTCATATTGAAGTAAGTTACTTAGGGAAACTTTGTGTTCCATATCGATGAAATGTGAATTCTCGCATGATGCATTCTGAATCGAAATAAGAAAAGGCCTTTTTTTCTATTCCATTCCCCAAGGAAAGCCTAAAGAAAATAAACGGTGTACCCCAATTCCACACTTTATGTGGGGACTAAAGATTACGTAGTTTTTGGTATGAATTTCATTTTTTTCATCGTTCGTCTTAAAACTTCTAAAGCTGGGAAAAAATAGGAAAAACGAGTTGATCCGGATGCCGTTTTTTTGTATTTTATCTTATTCAAATGAATAATTGGAAATCAATGTAATGTAACGATGAAATGTATGGAAATTTATATATTCCATTTGTTTGACTTTATTGGAATTGGTGGAAAGATTATTGAACCTGAAGTAAAAAAAAAATCCGTCTGTATAATCTGTATAATATAAAATGAACAAGTCCTATAATATATATTATGTATTGTTATCGTATTGTTATATTTCAGTAATAGCGGCTCATTGGTTAAGTCAAAAGGGTCTATGATTCTTTAAATATCCATGATTACCCCCCGTAATAACTGTTCGTTGTATATGATGGATACGAAAAGATTCGAGTTATTCTTGATTCTTCTTTTCTCTTTCAGATGAAAGAAAGAATAACGACTTTAATCTTATCTTACCTTACACGAGACCTTTTCTATTCCATACTCATGAAAACAAAAAACGATTTTTATTTTGACTTCATTTTTATGAACCTTGGTACTTGAAGAAGTATGAAAAATCTATTGTGAAAAATCTATATTATAGAGAAACTTACGACCTTTTTGAGTCATCGGACTAGCTTATATCTGGTTAATAATGGATTTTGGTCCGGAATTGGAAATCCATCCGGGATTGGAAATCCATTAAAGGCCATTCTTTTGAGGTTTCGAATTTATTTATTCGAGAAAAATAGGATCTTTTTTTTTCATGATTCACCATTCCGAACGATCTGTTGAAGATGTAAATAAGACTTAAGTATATTCCTCTTTTTTAGAAGTCTGTTTCATTCATAGGATAGAATATGGGGTGAAATAACTTAAATAAAAACCTTTCTAAGACTTTTCCGGATAACTATTTATCTATCCATTTATCTATCCATAGATACATAGAAAGTATTATATACCGTTGAACCAATGACTATTCATGATTCCATATTGAATCAATTCCATACCGGTTCAAAATTCAATTTTAAATTAGAGGAATGTTGTTATGGTAAAACTTCGTTTGAAACGATGTGGTAGAAAGCAACGTGCGACTTGAAGGACATGATTCGCTGTGGATTCTTATACCCACCATTTTCTATAGGAATGAAGATGCTCTTGAATCGACATAGTTTGTTCTGTTCCTGCTCGGAACCTAATTTGTGTTGGGTTGGTAAATAGGAAAGGAATAGTACATGATGGAGCTCGAGCAAAAAGTATTGATTCATTTATCGGGGGGAAGAATCTAGGGTTAGTAACAATTAATAAGTTAGACCAACTTTGTAAGTATATCCTCAGTATAGAAATTGAAATCGAAGGGTTCAAATTTGAACAAGTTTGAAATGAAATAAAAAAAGTCAACTTGTTGGAATTGGTAAAGTAAAACTTTTCGATTAAAATGTAAAGTGTATTATATTACAAGGGAATCAATCTTTAGTATTATCTTTCCACAGAAAGAAATAACAAAAAACAAAAGGTATGTTGCTGCCATTTTGAAAAAAAAAAGGAGTAAAGATCACCGAAGTAATGTCTAAACCCAATGATTTTACAAAGCAAAGAGAAAGGATTCCGGAACAAGGAAACACTATTTTCAATTGTCTCAATAATTTTATTATTTTATTATAATGAGGAGTAAAAATAGAGACGAGACAAACAAGAGAGGTTAGAGACGACTCAATAAATGCCTAAGGATTTACCTTCGAACTTTTTCAAAATTACCCAACTTGAGTTATGAGTACGAATGCTATTTCTTTTTTCTGTAAGTAAGAACAAAAAACAACTCAAATCATAGTCTAATTCATGATTTTATGGATCTATTTGCCATTATATACAGAATATACAGAAATATTAGAATCATTTTTCTCGAGCCGTATGAGGAGAAAACCTCCTATACGTTTCTAAGGGGGGTATTATTTATCTACATCTATCCCAATGAGCGATCTATCGAATCGTTGCAATTGATGTTCGATCCCGACGAGAAGGGAGAGATCTTCAAAAAGTGGGTTTTTACGATCCGATACAGAATCAAACTTATTTAAACGTTCCTGCTATTCGTTATTTCCTTGAAAAAGGTGCTCAACCTACAGGAACTGTTCATGATATTTTAAGTAAAGCAGAATTACTTAAAGAAAGAGCTTCGTAAAGAAAAAAAAAAACAAAATTTCTAAATAAAAAAGGAAGGGTAACTAGTATCTATTTTTGGTAATTATTTACCCACAATTTGCTCTTTTCTTGTTCTATTTATACTTAATTTACTTTATTTCTTGTTGTGCCAATCCAACACAAATACTTATTTGATTTACTTATTAATTTATATTAATTTAATTGAATTTGTTTTCTCAACATTCATATTGACAATGGTGTATCGAATAAATATAATTCGATCGTAGATAAATAGATCTTTTTATTCCGACTCCGACCTCTATTGGTTTTTCCTTTACTTCAGTCAAATAATGGGTTTGCCGGATTTACTGTTATACAAGATGTATTTTCTTAACGAAAATCAAAATTTTTGAGAAAAAGGGGCGGTCTGTAAATGTAAATTTTGACATTTCTATTTTGAATCTGTTGTTTTTAATTCGATCCGCTCATTTTGCTATTTTGATGTTTATAATTGATCATAAAATCTTTCCTTTCTATTTCATTTCTTATTAGTTCAATGTTTTGACGTAGTTGTACAGTGCAATTCAATTGATTTTTTTATTTCGATCATATCTACATATTTATCTGGGTTGCTAACTCAACGGTAGAGTACTCGGCTTTTAAGTGCGACTATGATCTTTTACACATTTGGATGAAGCAAGGAATTCGTCCAGACTCTTGGTAGAGTCTATAAGACCACGACTGATCCTGAAAGGTAATGGATGGAAAAAACAGCATGTCGTAATAATAAGAAAAAATAGAATTTCTTATTATATTCTTATTTTTTTTTTAGTGGAATTTTGAGTTGATCCTTACCGGATCATTCCAAAATTTTGTTTTGATTTTTGGAGGAGGGCAAAAGAAATTCACATTTACAGTTGGTCTAGTGAATAAATGGATAGAGCCCTACGGCTCCAATTCTGATAAAAAAAAAGCGACGAGCTTCTATTCTTAATTTGAATAATTACCCGATCTAATTAGATGTTAAAAAGAAATTAGTGCCTGATGCGGGAAAGGGTTCTCCTGTGAATGGACCTTTGATTCTTTTTTTTTTTTTTTCTTTTTTAATAAATCCTAACTATTTCTCTATTATGGATTGGAAACGAATGTGTAGAAGAAACAGTATACTGACAAAAAGAATTTGTTCCAAAGTCAAAAGAGCGATCGGGTTGTAAAAATAAAAGATTTTTGACCCTCTGGTAATTATAACGAAGATAAACCCATTGGATAGAAGGGGAGAGGAAAAAGATCTGTTGATTGGATTCCCTGTTTCCGGGGTATATATTTTTTTCCATACATAATACATACCCTGTTCTGACCATATTGCACTATGTATAATTTGATAATCCAAGAAATGCCTATTGTTTCTGGTTCAAGTAGAAATGTAAGTCAATGGAAGAATTACAAGGATATTTCGAAAAGGATAGATCTCGGCAACAACACTTCCTATATCCGCTACTCTTTCAGGAGTATATTTATGCACTTGCTCATGATTATGGTTTAAATGGTTCGACTTTTTACGAATCCGCGGAAGTTTTTGGTTATGACAATAAATCTAGTTTAGCACTTGTAAAACGTTTAATTACTCGAATCTATCAACAGAAATCTTTGATTTCTTTGGTTAATTATTCTAACCAAAATCGATTTGTTGGGTACACCCACAACAATTTTTTTTATTCTCGTTTTTATTCTCAAATGATATCAGAAAGTTTTTCAATTATTGTAGAAATTCCATTCTCGCTGCGATTAGTATCTTATTTCAAAGAGAAAGAAATACCAAAATATCATAATTTACGATCAATTCATTCAATTTTTCCCTTTTTAGAGGACAAATTATCGCATTTAAATTATGTCTCAGATATACTAATACCTCATCCCATCCATATGGAAATCTTGGTTCAAATTCTTCGATGCTGGATTCAAGATGTTCCCTTTTTGCATTTATTGCGATTCTTTCTTCACGAATATCATAATTGGAATAGTCTTCTCATTACTCAGAAGAAATCCATTTTCGTTTTTTCAAAAGAAAATAAAAGACTATTTCGGTTCCTATACAATTTTTATGTGTTTGAATTTGAATTTTTATTTGTTTTTATTCGTAAACAATCCTCTTATTTACGATTAAGATCTTTTGGAACTT